GTTCCCGCCTACGTATATGGGATATTTTAAGAAGTGAACGTCTTTCTTAGTAGAAGGGTCCGGAGAAAGAATGGGAAAGACCATTTCACTATATTTCTGACCAGGAACAGGACCCACCACAAGAATATTTCTTTTAGTGGGGCGATAACTCTGAAAAGACAGATTGCCCACCTTTTCTTTCAGCTCGGGAGAAATACGATCGGGGGGAGCTAATTCGAATCCCTCGGGTAAAATAAGGACAGCCCCTACATTCAAAGCCCCCTTTTTACCATTAGCAAGAACTTGTTTCAGTTGCATATCATAAGGGATTCGAACAACTGCTTCAAATACAGTATCAGGCAGCACAGCTTGTGGAACCTCAATATCCACGGGCTTATTAGCTAAATGGCAATTGGCACATACAATACGCCCAGTTGCTTCTCGTGGATTTTCATAACCCTGCTGCGCAAAAATGGGATATGCGTTTGAAATAGATGTCCGCGTTATTACATATATCATGATCAATACGGAAATGAATCGAGTCATCTCTTCCTTTACCCAAGAAAAGGTATTTCTATTTTGCATGGTCCAATCATTGATCCCGGAAATTTCTACAATAAATTAGGTAGGTAGCTAGTATAGTTCCCTATCCACGATTCTGCCATTGTACTGGAATAATTGTACTGAAATATAGGAGGAATCCCCTGGGTGGGTAGAAGTATAAAGAGTGAGTAAGCTTCAAAATGGTTTGTTTATGTACGAAGTAGCATCATGATTTGATTGATATCAGCAGATCAAATGAGTTCTTCATTCATTCATTCATTGAATGATAAATCACTACAAGTGAAGGAGATACACGATTTAAATAATGGAAGATCCAATATTTCAAAATTGTATCTAGAATGACTGGAAAAGTGGAAACAAGACCAGATATAATTTGATCGTTATGAGCAAATCCAAAATCTTTGTAGACCGAACCAATCATTATTTCCCAACCACGGGGTGAGTGGAATCCGATACATAAATCAGTTAATAAAAGAATAGAAAAAGCCTTTATTGTGTCGCTTAAGCTATAGAGGAATTCCTGAACCCACGAATTCAGAATGACAAGTTCTTCATTACCCAGAATAGAATAACCACTTAGAATAGCAAAACAGATTATATTTGTCGAGAAATGCAAAATGATGTGGATATGATCTTCATTGTGCATTTTGACCAATTGTATCGTCTCTTTGTGGATTCCTATACGAAGCTTTTGTATCTGTGTCTCCGGGTACTCTTTTATCATTTCATCCAACAAGAATAGTTGTTCTAATTCTATAAATCTTTCTAGAACGTTCTTTTCTTGAATATCATTCAAAAAAGTTTCGGATTGTCCGGTATTCCACCAATTAGTAACCCAAGGTTCCAGGCTTTTATTAAATGAGAGAGAGATCCACCAGGGCAAAAAGACTATAGATGCAAGATATGGGAGGGGAGTCAATGCTTTCTTTTTTGACACTTTGAATCTGTGAATTGTTAATGAACCCGCTTCATTCGCCGACTCTATCTGATCCGATATTTCTATGAAGCATGAGTTCTATAACAAGGTATGGAACCTATGGATCCTTTTTTTTTTTTGAATTGTTTAGTCCTTGGATCTAAAAAGAATATAGAAATAGAATAAGGGTCCGTTTCGAATGAAGAAATAATCAAATATTTTTCCCAGATATCTCAGTTGGTCAAATTCGCACCAATTATATCCTCATTTGTTCTTTCGATGAATGCCCAAAAGAACCACTTGAAATAATGAATATTATTTGGATTTCTAGACGAAAGAACTCCCCTCAATTATTTTTTTTTTTCGAAATATTTCTCACTGGCTACCCTCAACCCAGGAATAATTGAAGGGATATTTCTGAAGAATATTAATAATGAAATCCGAAATGGGTGGCAAAACGAGAGAGATAGTTATGAAAAATCTAAGCGTTTGGTCATCAAAGAGCTAAGATCAAAAAAGAAACATCGATTGACAAAAGAAAGATAATTAACGAGATATGATACATCTGTATCGAATGTATCAATTCAAAGTATTGGCCCTAAAAAGGGAAGAAATTATGTACTGTATTCCGAAGTGCTCTGATATGTGTGATGAATACATACTTATTAGACTTGTTACTAGTAGAATTGAGTTCTATATGCATCAAAAATAGTTTTGGTCGACCAAAATTGCTTCTTATTATGGTTGTTCCGTATACGTCCGCCTGCTTTATTCTATGGTCTATGGCCACGGAAGGATTACCAACGGAACGGGGTAAATAGAATCTAACATGTTTTGCTCGAATGAACGTTCCGAAGAAACTTCAGTTATATTAAATAAGGGGGTTCCTTCTCTCATACTGAGAAAGCATTCATTCTTTCAGTTCATTTCAAAATACTTCAATTGGAACGCGCAAGAAATAGGCCAATTCCGCAGCTTTTTGTTCAATTTCTCGTGGAGTAAAATTCTCATCAGTACGAGTCAAGGGAATGGCGCCCTGGCCTCTGATTTCCATATAAAGGACACGTCGAGGATAAAGACCCTCTTTAACTTCTATTCTGATCGATTGGATATCTCTCATAAGTAATCGAAGGAAGATGCGACGATTTATTCCAGGAAATCCCCAACGAAAAATACACACTATTCCTTCTTTTCTATCGAATCTATCATAACCACTACCTACATTCCATGAAATTGTGCACCACAAATAGGAACTAATGAACAGACCCCCGATCCCATAGAAAGACATCACGATTCCTTGTGGAAAAAAAATTATTTGCTGAGACGGGAATAAGGATATCAGATTCCTACCAAGATAACTGGAAGTTCCAACCAATAAGAACCCTAGTGAACCTAAAAAAAGGATACAGGCCCAGCAGAAATTACTTGTTTTTCGAGACCCCGTTATAAGTTCTACCCATATACGTTCTGATCGATAGTTCATACTAGATCCAGTTGCACCCTATTGGAATTGAGAGAAGGGAATAAGCCAAATGAATTTGATTTTACTTTTTTTTTTTGTTTTGCTCCCGAAGTCACTCTCATCAACTAGCACTATTATGATGTGAACTATTAGGAGTAATTCATCGAATTGGTTAGATATAAAATAATAACATCCCCTTCATACGATACCACTATGTATATCTACATAATATAGATACGTTGACTTTCTATTTCAGATATCCGCTGATCCATTTTAAAACCGCTATCCCCACATATACATGCATATGGATTTATCCATATATCATGTATCCGCATGCATAACCACTTTTTTATTTGTGCTCGGAAGGAGCCACATGTCGTACCATATTCCACTAAATAGATATCTATGATCCAAGTCCAAGTGTTGAAATAAATTGATGAAATTTTTCCCTATCGGATCTAAACAATCTTGTTTTTTTGAACATGAAGAGATAAAGAAGCCATTGCAATTGCAGGAAACACTAAGCCCACTAAAGGCACAAAAATAGAGGGTAAATTGAGATCTGTCATAGAATGGGTACCTCGATTTAATATTTGTACCTGTTATAAAGATATCTTATGTTATGATAAGTATATCTATTATAAGTATTATTAAGTATATATATATATAATAAGTGCAAGGAATGTAGAGCTAAATAAGTGTCCCTATATTATCTTTCTACAAGAAATATATGGCTGATAATCTGCTTTATTATTCTTGTCCTACCGCCCTTATCTTCTAATAAAGAGTTTCTTACGAGTTTCCTAAGGATTCGTTAGAATCCGATCCAACAGGAATTCATAGTCAAAATGTAAGTTCTCGGGAGATAAAAAAAATATACAACACTTCCCTTAATAGATTTGAATTAATCTATATATATAGATTAATATATATAGATTAATACGGTCTATTTATATATTATTAATACGATATATATTAATATGAAAGAAGGGAACATGAAATTCTTTTGAATTTTTTCCCAATTCCTTTCCGCGGAAGGAAGAATTCACTCTTTTCCTCTTGATAGAGAGTTGCTGATTACTAATCATGAATAGGGGTAGGATAAAAAATATGGATAAAAAAAAAGTAATTATCCGAAACTTCCTATAGAACTTATGTTACTAAAGAAAACCCCACTCTTCTTATTTTGACTTTGATTCCGATGAACTAAAGTTCGCTACAAATACCTGAGCCTAGCGCTCTACTTGAATTTTGATTCAAGGGAAAGAAACCGTGTAGCTGAAATAATTCACTCAGAACACCTTTTAAAGGATTACGTGGTACGATTGGATCAAATAAGCCCTTATGGAATGAATACTCAGCCGCTTGTGAACCGTCGGGTACTGTCTTATTCAATGTTTGTTCAATTACTCTTTTACCCGCAAATGCAATGTAAGCATTGGGTTCAGCAATAATGATATCTCCCAACATACCAAAACTGGCCGTTACTCCACCGGTTGTAGGAGATGTAAGGATTGATACATAGAATAACTTTTTATTGAATTGATAATCATATAAAGCGGAAGATATTTTAGCCATTTGCATCAAGCTCAAACTTCCTTCTTGCATGCGTGCTCCTCCAGAAGCACACACTATAATAACAGGTAGAGATCTATTAGTAGCATATTCGATCAACCGGGTGATTTTCTCGCCTACTACGGATCCCATACTACCTCCCATGAACTGGAAATCCATAACCCCAATTGCTATGGAAATCCCATTTAGTTGACCTATGCCTGTTTGAACAGCCTCAGTTAAACCTGTCTTTCTTTGATATGAATCGAGACGATCTCTATAAGGTTCCTCTTCCGAGTGAAATTCAATGGGGTCAATAGAGACCATGTCTTCGTCCATAGGATCCCAAGTGCCCGAATCAACCGAAAGTTCGATTCTATCTGAACTACTCATTTTCAAATGATATCCACATTGTTCACAAATATTCATTTTTGACGTAAAAACTTTCTTATAATTTAATCCATAACAATTTTCGCATTGAACCCATAAATGTCTGTATTTTTTCTTTCCATCGAAATCATTAGA